AAAAGATTGTTTACGAAGAAAAACGAATACAAATTCGCATTCAGATACATAAGAATTATATAGGAACCAAAATAGTCTTTTATTTTCTTTTGAAAAAACGTAAATAGATTTTTTCGGAGTAATGAGACTATTCCAATTATGATATTCGTGGAGAAAGAATCGCAATAAATGCAAAGATGGAACATCTTGGATCCGGCATTGAAGGATTTGAACCAAGATTTCCAAATGAATAGGATGGGGTATTAGTATATCTGACACATAATTTAAATGTGATAATTTGTCCTCTAAAAAGGGAAATATTGAATGAATAGATCGTAAATTCTGACATTTTGGTATTTCTTTTTCTTCGGGAAAAGATACTAATCGCAGTGAGAATGAAATTTCCACAATGACCGCAAAACCTTCTGATATCATCTGAGAAAAAAAATGAGAATAAAAATAATTGTTGTGCCCAACGAATCTATTTTGGTTAGAATAATTAACCGAATTAATCAAATAATTCTGTTGATACATTCGAATAATTAAACGTTTCACAAGTACTGAACTAGATTTATTGTCATAACCGATAATTTCCACGGGTTCGTAAAAAATCGAATCATTTAAACCATGATCATGAGCAAACGCGTAAATATACTCCTGAAAAAGAAGCGGATATAGGAAGTGTTGTTGCCGAGATCTATCTTTTTCTAAATATTCTTGTAATTCTTCCATTTACATTTCTACTTGAGCCAGAGGCAAGAGGTTTTTCTTGGTTTATCAAATCATACATACATAGTGCAATATGGTCAGAACAGGGTATTATGTATTGTATTATGTATATACTAGTGAATTTTGTTTTTTCATTATAGTAAGAAAAAATATATACCCCGGAAAAGAAAGAGGGAGTCCAATCAACAGATCTTTTTACCTTCCTTTTCTATCCAATTGGTTTATGTTCGTTATAATTACAACAGGAGAAAAAATCCTTTATTTTTGCAACCCAATTGCTCTTTTGACTTTGGAATAAATTCTCTTTATCAACATACTGTTTCTTCTACACATCCGTCTACAATCCATAATAAAGAATAATTAGGATTCTGAAAAAAAAAAGAAAAAATCTATGGTTCACTCACAGGAGAACCCACTCTTTCCCGCATTAGGCACTAATCCATTTTTAACGTCTAATTAGATCGGGTAATCATTCAAATTAAGAACATAAGCTCGTTGCTTTTTATTTTACCAGAATTGGAGCTATAGAGCTCTATCCATTTATTCACTAGACCCAACTGTAAATGTGAATTTCTTTTGTCCCCTTCAAAAAATCAAAACAATCTTTTGGAACTGTAACGATCCGGTAAGGATAAAGTCAAAGTAGAACTTTGACTTTAATTTCAAATTAAATAAATTAATAAAATCGAAAATCTAATAAAATAATAAATTGATTTAAAATAATAAATTGATTACGACATGCTGTTTTTTCCATTCATTACCCTTGAGGATCAGTCGTGGTCTTATAGACTATACCAATAGTCTGGACGAATTCGTTGCTTCATCCAAATGTGTAAAAGATCATAGTCGCACTTAAAAGCCGAGTACTCTACCGTTGAGTTAGCAACCCGGATAAATAGGATATGTAGATACGATCGAAATACAAAAATCAATTGAATTGCACTGCACGACCCTATCAAAACATTGAACTAGCAACACATCGAAAAGAAAGATTTTCTGATCAATTAAAAACACAAAATACCAAAATGAGCAGATCGGATTTAAAATATTCCCAATCGAAATGGAAAAATTATGACAGACTACCCATTTTTTAGCAAATTATTTTTGGATTTTCCTTAAGAAAATACATCTTGTATGAGAGTAAATGCAGCAAGGCAAACCCATCATTTGAGTGAAGGAAACAAAAAAACCAATATGGGGTGGAGATAAACAGCCCTATTTATCTACGATCGAATTATATTTGTTCGATACACCATTGTCAATATAAATGCAATGGTGAGAAAACAAATCAAGTAAATAAAATAAAGACTTGTGTTGGATTGGCACAACATAAACATAAATAAGAAATTGGAATGGAAAAAATGAAGGAAAAGGTAAAGAAAAAATCCCGGTTTATTCAATCAATAAAAGTACGATAAGCAAGCTTAACCCCTTGTTTGTTGTTAAATTCAATTCCCCCACCAAAATAAATAAATATGAATAAAGCAAGAAAAAGGAAAATTGTGTGTAAATTGTAAATATAAATAATTACACAAGGATAGATACTAGTTACCCTTCCCTACTTTATTTTATATATTTTATAATTTGGTTTTTTCCTTTAATTAACTCGAAGTTCTTTCTTTAACGAATTCTGCCTTCCTTAAAATATCATAAACAGTTCCTGTAGGTTGAGCACCTTTTTCAAGGAAATATAGAATAGCAGGAACGTTTAAATAAGTTTGATTCTTTATCGGATCGTAAAAACCTACTTTTCTAAGATCTCTTCCTTCTCTTCGGGATCGGACATCAATTGCAACGATTCGATAGATGGCTCATTGGGATAGATGTAAATAAATAATGCCCCCCCTAGAAACGTATAGGAGGTTTTCTCCTCATACGGCTCGAGAAAAATGATTCTAATTTCTGTATATAATAGCAAGTGGATCCATAAAATCATGAATTTTACTATGATTTGAATTGAGTACTTTTTTCTTCTTCCTTACATAAAAAAAGAAATCTCATTCATACTCATAACTCAAGTTGGGTAATTCTGACAAGAAAATCCTTAGACATTTATTGAGCCGTCTCTAAACTCTTTTGTTTGTCTCATTTCGAATCTATTTTTATTCCTCAGTCTGATCCAATTGTTGAGACAATTTAAAATAGTGTTTCCTTGTTTCGGAATCCTTTATCTTTGCTTTGTGAAATCATTGGGTTTAGACATTACCCCGGGGATCCTTATTTATTCCTTTCAAAATGGCAGCAACATACCCTTTTTTATTATTTATTTCTGTTATTTCTTTCTATATAAATAGAATACGAACGATTGATTCCCTTGTGATACACTTTTCATCGAAATAGTTTTACCAATTTCGAAAAATTGGACTTTTCAAACTTGTTCTGAATTTGAACCTTTCGATTTAGAATTTATATATAGTGAGGATATACTTACAAAGTTGGTCTAACTTATTGATTTTCACTAACCCTAGATTCTTTCCCTTGAAAAATGAATCAATCCTTTCTTCTCGAGCTTCATCATGTACTATTTACTTATAACCCAACACAAATTAGGTTCCGGGCAGAACAAACTATGTCGAGCCAAGAGCATCTTCATTACTATGGAAAATGGCGGATGTCAAAATCCACAGCCGATCATGTCCTTCAAGTCGCACGTTGCTTTCTACCACATCGTTTCAAACGAAGTTTTACCATAACATTCCTCTAATTGAAATTTCAAAGCGGTATGGAATTGATTCAATATAAAATCATGAATAGTCATTGGTTCAACCGGTATATAATAGTCCATACTTTCTATCTACGGATAAAATACTTTCTATCTACGGATAGATAAGTATTTATCCGGATAAGGGTCAACAGGGATCGAATTTATTTAATTTAACCCCATATTCTATCATATGAATGAAAATATTTATTTATTTATAAATATATATAAATTATTTATAAATATATATAAATAAGACGAATAAACGAGTTTGCTTAAGACTTATTATTTACATCTTCAACAGATTGTTCGAGACGATCAATCATGAAGGATCCACTTTTCTCGAACAAATAAACTATAAACCCCCAAAAGAAGTTTCTGTTTCTTATAGTATAATACTAATGGTTTCCAATCCCGAAATCAAATCAATTAGTAACCAAATAAGCTATTCCAATGACCCGAAAAAGTCGAAAGTTTTTTTGATAATATGGATTTCTCATACTTCTTCCAGTACCAATCAAGAAAAAAAATGAAGTAAAAAAAAAAAAAGATCTCGTGTAAGGGAAAATTAAGTTCCTTACGTTATTGTTATTCTTTCTTTCATCTGAAAGAGAAAATCTGAATCAAGAATCAGAGAAGTATTTTTGGATCCATCATATACAACGAAGAGTTCTTACCTTAGCCGATGTAATTATAGATATTTAAAAAATCACAGATCCTTTTCACTTAACCGAAAAGCCCTTGTTACTGAAATACAACAATACAATAAGAATACATAATATATATCATATAGGCATAGGCCTTGTTTCTTATACAGATTTTGTTTTACTTCAGATTCAAGAATTTTTCGATCAATTCTAAAGTCAAGTAGATGGAATATACGAATTTCCCCCCAATCACTACATTACATTGATTTACAATGGTTCATTTGAACCAGATAATATCTAAGATACAAAAAAATAAGGTCCGGATCAATCTTTCCTATTTTTTTTTCTTTTACCGCGCCAACTTTAATTAGAAGTTTTAAGACCTGTGATGAAATTCAAAACTCCCCACTCTTTAATCTCTACATTCTATGTGGAATTGGGTGGGATACCATTTATTTTCTTTTTATTGACTTTAGGTTTGGGGAAAGGGAATAGAGAGGTCTTTCTCTCACATTGTGATTCAGAATGCATCATGTGATAATTCCCATTTCATAGGTATTAGATATGGGACATAAAGTTTCGCTAAGAAACTAACTTCAAAATGAATATGAAATGAATATGAGTAGTACGAGTATATCCTGAATGTTTATGATATAATAGACCAAAAATTTCTTTTTTGAATGAAAATAAAAATATTCAATTTTACCCACATTTGACACTTGATTCCGTTTGTGAGAAACCAAACGAATTCTCAGATATGATTCTGAGAACCATTCTGAAAATTCATAAGAAAAGATTTTTCCCTTTAACAAATTTTTGTTTCATGTGGAATGCAGTGTGATCCCATCTTTCGTTTCTGATGAAACGATCTGGGACGGAAGGATTCGAACCTCCGAATAACGGGACCAAAACCCGCTGCCTTACCGCTTGGCCACGCCCCATTTTGATTTTTATTCGATATTAATCAACACTAATATTGGTATTGGTTATTCGTCAATCCCAACCCAAATACATAAAAACATATGGGATATCTTGTTGCTAGGATTCAAGACATGTAGATATAGAATCAAAAAAATTCATTGATCATTACATAGAATTCAATTAAGATATTGTATGAAAGTAGAATTCCTTATATTCTCATTTGAGAATGATAATGGAGGGAGAGATTTTTTATTTGGGAGAGTCCGAACCGAAGAAAAAGAAGGATTTCTTGATCTGACTTTTTCATTTTTCCCTTATAAAAATAACTCAAAATCAAATTACCTAATCCACAAGAACGAAATGTTTGTTATGCTTAATATCTTTAGTTTAATCGATGTCTGTCTTAATTCTGTCCTTTATTCGAGTAGTTTTTTCTTCGCCAAATTGCCCGAAGCTTATGCCATTTTCAATCCCATCGTAGATGTTATGCCTGTCATACCTGTACTCTTTTTTCTCTTAGCCTTTGTTTGGCAAGCCGCTGTAAGTTTTCGATGAAATCTTTAATACTCTGCTAAATTGATGATGTATTCGATAAAAAAATTCTAAAAATTGATAAGATCAGATAAGTCTTACATTACGAACCCTCGATTCAAAAATCGAAATTCTTGTATATTGAATGAATAACCGCAGCGATGAATTTGGATCAGCCTTTTCCCCGTTCTGACCTTCCAGTGAGCATGGACTATTAGGTACTCCACAATACCTAATTATTGATATGACAAGAAATCTTGGGTAACGAATGAATAAAAATCTTATTACAAATAAATTCGTTAAAATAAGATTTTCAAGAAAAGACTTTATTTTCTTTTTCATTTTTTTGAGTGTCAAAACAAATAAAATAGTATATGTGGTAAAAAATAGGTAATCTATTCCCTTTTTTCAAAAAAAATGATTTTGGAGATTGTGTAATGCTTACTCTCAAACTCTTTGTTTACACAGTAGTGATATTCTTTGTTTCCCTTTTTATCTTTGGATTCTTATCTAATGATCCAGGGCGCAATCCTGGACGTGAGGAATAAAAAATTTATCGTTTTTTTTTGTTTTTTTTTCTAAATTCTTAATAATCTTATTTGTTTCATACATTTAACTATGATAAAATCAAGGGATCAGAATTTTTTCGAATTCGAGAATCCCAAGTGATCAGAGAAAGCGGAAAGAGAGGGATTCGAACCCTCGGTACAAATAACTCGTACAACGGATTAGCAATCCGCCGCTTTAGTCCACTCAGCCATCTCTCCTAATTCCAAATTGCAAATTTTTTATGTATGTGATGTAACGCGCGAAATAAAGATTGATAAAAATCCACCTTCTTTATCTTTATTTTCTTTTAAAATTATTAATTTCTTTTAAAATTTATATTATCTTTTTTTTTTTTTTTTACTTTATTTATAATTTATATTATTTAAAATTGATAATTTTATATTAATAATATAATTTATTAAAGTTTAATATAATATATAGTTTAATATAGAATTAGAAATATAAATAAAGAGAAAAATAGAATATAGGAATTAGAAATATTCTAAAATATTCTATCTAATAAATAATAGAGATTTAAAAAATAATTATTGAAATTTAAACAAAGTATTTAATATGAAATTAAATATTGAAATAAAATATGAATAAATATATAAATATGAATATATATATATATATATACTATATATATATAGTATAAATATATTATGTATAAGAAAAATAATATAAGAAAAAAGATAGAAAAAACAAATTGATCGGGAATTCAATATAGATAATGACTCAAAACGGATCTCCTCAATAGAAAGACTATCTTAGTTCTTTGATTTTATACGAAATTCTCCCGGCCCGGTCCGCTTAAGTACTGGCCGGGCCATTTCTTCTTTTATTCCAATGAATCCTTCATAGATCAAACGATTGAATTTGGAATTTATATCAATCAAAAATACTTGTTATTGAAGCAGCAACAACAAGAGAAATTTCCATTATCATTCCTATGATCGAAGTGCCATTTATTATTATTTAATTTCATATTTCTTTTTTATTCTTCTTTTTTATTTTTATTGATTATTTTTTTTTTCTTTTTCTCAGTTTATTACTTAATTACTTACTGTTGTCAAGTAAGGAATAAAAAAACACATATGATAACATATCATATATATTAAACAATATTAAATTACATTTAACAATATTAAATATTAATAATATTTCTAATAGAAAAACACATATTTCTAATAGAATAGAACTCAATATAACTCATTTACTTCTTCAAGAGACAAACTTTATTTGAACAGTTGAGATTCAATTGACCCGAATTCATAAGATCTGGCACTGGCAGTTGAAAAGAAGGTGAAAAAGGGGATCCTTGTATACAGAATTTATCATTTTTATAGTCTAGCTTCAATCACCCCTTCCCTTCCGGTGAGAACCCTTAGTTTAGTAATGACTTCCCAGCAAACGAAAAGCTTAACTTTTTATGTTATGCTA